TATTTTTATATATAAAATAAAAATAATGATCTGGTTAAAAATGGTATAAATAATAAATAATTTAATTAAAATTCCCTTCATTTAATAATTATTATTTCATTAAATTGATATTAATTATTAAATTATTTAATAATTATTAAATAACGATTTAAATTATAATAATGTAATTAAAAATTTCGGCGTACAGCCAACTAAAATATTAATGTTTCTTAAATAAAAATAAAAAATATTAATTAATTTATATTAATATAAAATTATAATTAATCTATATTTAAACATAATATTCAATTATTAAATTAATATTAATTATTAAATTATTTAATAAACATTAAATAAAATGCATCAAAAAAAAAAAACTAAAAACTTATTTAATAAAATTATTTCTGGTTTTTTGTTTATTAGATGTTTGAATTATATATAAGTTTTTAAGTAAAAAATAATTAATTTTTAAAAAAATTTAATTTTCAATTTTATATAATAATTAATTTTAAAATTAATTTTAAAAAAATTTAATTTTGGTAATATTAAATTATTTTTAATTAAAATTGTGCCAGCAATTGCGGTTAAACAATTAATAAAAATAAATATTAATTTTAATTTTTAAAGAAAAATAATTATATATAAATATAATTATTATAAAATTTTAAATTTAATTAAATAAGTAAAATTAGATAATTAAAATGTATTTTTTTTATATTTTTAATTTTAAAAAAAATTGTAAATTTAAACTAGGATTAGATACCCTATTATAATAATTAATTATTAAAAATTTTTTAATTAAATTAGTAAAATTAAAAATTTGAAAATTAAAGAATTTGACGGTATTTAAATCAATTTAGAGGAATTTGTTTAATAATTGATATTCCACAATTAAAATTACTTATTTTAAAATTTGTATATCGTTGTTATAAAAATATTTTTTAATAATTAATAATATTTAAAAATTTAAATTTAAATTTATATCAAATCAAGATACAGTTTATTGATAAGATTAAAAATGAATTACATTAATTGAAATTAATTATAATAATTTATTTGAAAATTATTTTATTAAATTGGATTTAAATGTAATTAATTTAATATTTTTTATTAATGATTTATGTTTTTAAATAAGTACATATTGCCCGTCACTCTCATTAGTAAATTTATATTATAATTGAGATAAGTCGTAACATAGTAGAAGTATTGGAAAATGTTTCTAGAATTATTTAAATTATAATCAAATTAAAACTAAAATTGTAGTGTTTTATTTACAATAAAATTTTGATTAAAATTAATAATCTAATTTGAAATTTAATTTATATAATTAAAATTTTAATTTTAAATTTTATAATTAATTATTAATTAAAATAATATTATAATTTGATTTTTGTTTTAGTAAAATTAATTTAAGAAAAAATATTTTTATTTATAGAAAATTAGTAAAGTTATTGAATTTTTAAAATTTTTAAATAAGTTTAAAATTATAAAAAGTAAATTTAATTTATTGTATCTTGGGTCTCAGAGTTTAATAAATAAAAATAAAAATTTTATATTTCTCGAAAAAAATTAAGAGTTAAAAATTAAATATTTATTAATGTTTCAAAATTATAAATTATTAATTTTTTGAAATGAAAAGTTATTCGTTTTTTTTTATATCTAGTTTTAAAAGAAATAAATTAAATTTAATTTATTATTTATATTTAAATTATTAGTTATATTAAAAAATATTTAATAAGTATTATATAATAATATTTATATATATAAAGGGTTAAGCTTTTATATAAATTTTTATATTAATTGAATTTATTTAATAAAATTATAAAATTAAAATTTTTTTTTATTTAATATATTAATTTATTATTTATTAATAAAAAATAATATTTATATTTTAAATTAATAATTTATTTTATTGATTTTAAAAATTATATTTAATAAGAAATTATGTTATAATTAGTATAGTAATAATATTTAAAATTTTATTTCAAAATTTAATTTAAAATTAATTAATTAGGCAAAATTATAATTATTATTAAAAATTAAATTATTTCACATGTTTAACAAAAACATGTCTTTTAGTTTATAAATTTAAAGTCTAATCTGCCCACTGAAAAATTTTTTAAAGGGCTGCAGAATTTTAACTGTACGAAGGTAGCATAATAAATTGTTTTTTAATTGAAAACTAGAATGAATGATTTCATGAAAATAAAGCTGTGTAAATTTTATATTTAAAATTTATTTTTTTTGTAAAAAAACAAAAATATTTTAAAAAGACGAGAAGACCCTTTAGATTTTTATTTTTTTTAAATTTTTAATTAATTAGAATTGTAATTTTAATGTATAATTATTATAAAAGTTAATTAAAATTTAATTGGGGTGATTTATAAATTTTTAAACTTTAATTTATTAACATTAATAATTTAATTAAAAAATAAAATTTAATATTTAATAAATTAATAAATAGATATGATTTAGTTTTATGGATTAAAAGATTAAATTACCTAAGGGATAACAGCGTTATTTAAATTTTTAGTTCTGATGGAAATTTAAGATTGCGACCTCGATGTTGGATTAAGATTAATTAAAAATGCAGAAGTTTTAAAATTTAGTCTGTTCGACTATTAAAATCTTACATGATCTGAGTTCAAACCGGTGTGAGCCAGGTTGGTTTCTATCTTTTATTGAAAATTAAATTTTTTAGTACGAAAGGATTGAAAATTTAAAATAATAAATTTTTGATAGAAATGAATTTTATTAATTTATTTATTTAAAAAATTTAATTTTAATTTTATAAAGTTATTTTGGCAGATTTAATGTAGTGAATTTAGAATTCATTTAAATATAATTTAATTATATAAATAATAAATTCAATTAAATGATTTTTTTTTATTGGTTTTTAATATATTAATTTTAATAGTTGGGGTGTTAATTGGAGTGGCTTTTTTAACTTTGTTAGAACGAAAAGTTTTAGGATATATTCAGTTTCGTAAGGGACCTAATAAATTAGGGTTAATAGGATTAGTCCAACCTTTTAGAGATGCAATTAAATTGTTTAGGAAAGAGTATTATTTACCAGAAAAATCTAATTTTTTTTATTTTTTAGTTTCTCCTATTTTTAGTTTATTTTTATCTCTTTTAATTTGAATAATTTTTCCTTATTTAGAGGGATTAAACTATTTGAATTTAAGATTTTTGATATTTTTAGTTTTATTGGGAGTAGGAGTTTATTTGATTATGATGAATGGGTGATCTTCTAATTCTAATTATGCATTATTAGGTTCTTTACGAGCTATTGTTCAAACTTTATCTTATGAAGTTTCATTAATTTTTTTATTTTTATGTATAATTTTATTAATTATAAGATTTAATTTAATAAATTTTATTTTCTATCAAAAATATATTATAACATTAATTTATATACTACCAATTGGTATGTGTATTTTTGTGACTATATTAGCAGAATGTAATCGAACTCCATTTGATTTTTCAGAAGGAGAAAGAGAATTAGTTTCAGGGTTTAATATTGAATATGGGGGGAGTGAATTTGCTTTGATTTTTTTGGCTGAATATAGAATGATTTTATTTATGAGATTAATATTTGTTTTAATTTTTTTAATAAATAGAAAAATTTTATCTTATTTGTTTTTTTTAAAAGTTAGATTTATTAGGTTTATTTTTATTTGGGTTCGGGGTACTCTACCTCGATTTCGTTATGATAAGTTAATATATTTAACTTGAAAAATTTATCTACCTGTAGCTTTAAATTGTTTTATTTTTATGATTTGTTTAATAATTTTAAATTAAAAATTTTTAAATGAATTAATTTTAGTATCTATAAATTTCAATTAATAATTTAATTAGAATAATAATTTTGGAGATTATAAGTATAAATTTATTTTATTTGATTGAATTAAATAATTATCAAATTAAAAATATTAAAAATTAATTCCTAAATTTTTTGATGAATTAATTTTAGTAAATATAAATTTTAATTAATAAGTTTAATTATAATAATAATTTTGAAAAATATAAGTGTGTAAGTTTAATTTATTAAATATTTTTAAATTAATAAGAAAATTTAATTTTTTTAGTTTTTAAAATAAAAGTTTAAAATAAATTTATTGATTAAATAATTAATAATTTTCAACAAAATTTTATTAAAGAATTATTTTTAAAAAGAATATAAAATATTAGGTAATTGGTCAATGTTTACAAAAGGAAATTTTATTGATTTGGATTTAGTTTTAGTTAAAATTAATTTTAAAATTTTTTGATGAATTTTATTAAATATAAATTCCAATTAATAAGTTTAATTGTAATAATAATCTTGAAAATTATAAGTGCGTGAGCTTAATTTATTTAATTAAATATTTTTAAATCAATAGAAAAATTTAAATTTTCTTTCTTAAGTTTTCAAAACAAAAGCTTAAAACAAGCTCATTAATTAAATAATTAATGATTTTCAATAAAACTTAATTAAAGAATTAATTAAAAAAAATCTAAAATATAGAACAGTGAATAATTGGCCAATATTTACAAAAGGAAATTCAATTGGTTTAGATCCAATTCAAGTTAGAATTAAAAAAATTATAAAAAAAAATCAAAATAAAATTTTATTAAAAAAAAAAAATGAATTACCTTGAATAGATTTATTTAAAATAAAAGGTATAACAAATAAAATTAAAATAGACATTAAAAGAGCAATTACCCCTCCTAATTTTCTTGGGATTGATCGTAAAATGGAATAGGCGAATAAAAAATACCATTCAGGTTGAATGTGGGGGGGAGTTGATAAGGGATTAGCTAATATGAAATTATCTGGGTCTATTAAATTAAAAGGATATATTAAAGAAAATATTATTAATGAAGAAACTATAATTATTATTCCCAATAAATCTTTAATAGTAAATAGGGGATGAAATGGAATTTTATCTAAATTTTTATTAATTATGAGGGGATTATTAGAACCTGTTTGATGTAGAAAAAAAATATGAATAATTACTAAAATAGCAATTACTATAGGTAAAATAAAATGAAGCGAAAAGAATCGATTTAAAGTTACGTTATTAATGGTAAATCCTCCTCAAATTCATTGAACTAAATCATTTCCTACATATGGAATAGCAGATATTAAATTTGTAATTACTGTAGCCCCTCAGAATGATATTTGACCTCAGGGAAGAACATATCCTAAAAATGCGGCTCCTATAGTTATTAATAAAATTATAACTCCAATTCTTCATGTATGAATAAAATTATAGGATTCAAAGTAAATATTTCGTCCAATATGAAGATATAGACAAATGAAAAATATAGATGCTCCATTTGCATGAATAATTCGATATAATCATCCAAATTCTACATTTCGATTAATATTAATAATACTTTCAAAAGCTAGGTTAATATTAGGGCAATAGTGTATTGATAAAAATAATCCTGTAAAGATTTGAATTATTAAACAAATTCCTAATAAAGATCCAAAATTTCATCAAAAAGTAATATTTGAGGGGGTAGGTAATTTTACTAAAGAATTATTTAATAAATTTAAAATAATATTTTTATTTCTAATTTTCATTTGTTAACTAAATATTTATTATTCGTAAGGGCCCTTTAGTTGAATTAGTAAATATTGAAACTATTAATAATAAAATAAATAAATAGATAATTAATATAATTGTAATTTTATAGGTGTAATTGTTATAAATTTTAGATATTCTTAACACTTCATTAGAGAAAAAAAAATTAAAATTATTAATTATTAACAAATTTAAGTTAATTCATTTTATATTACTAATAAAAATTATAGAGATAAAAAAAATTGAAATTATAAATATAAAAAGATTAGTATTAAATTGAATAATTTTATTTGATGCAATTGAGCATATGTATATGAATAAAATTAAAATTCCCCCTAATATAATTAAATATAAGATATAGGATAGTCAATAATAAGATAGATAAAAATTTATTATCAAACAAATAATTAATGTTTGAAATAAAATTAATAATCCTATATTTAATGGATTTTTAATAAAATATATTAATATTGTTAATGTTATAAATGTAGCTAATAGAGAAATTTTTATAATATTATATTTTGAAAATTTAATTATAAATTTTTATATATAAAGTTTTTAAAGAAAATTTCTTAATGTTGATTTACAAGATCAATATTTTAGGTTAAATTATAAAAACCAATGATTAAATTTGTAATTTTATTAATATTTATAATTATTATAGTAAATTTTATGTTTATTATTAAGCGTAAACATCTTTTAAATATGTTATTAGTTTTGGAGGCTTTAATGTTAATATTATTTATATTAATTTTTTTCCTTTTTTTAAATATTTTAAATGAATTTTATTTTTTAATAATATTTATAGTATTTATAGTTTGTGAGGGGGTTTTAGGAATCTCTATTTTAGTAATATTAATTCGAAATATTGGAAGAGATTATTTTCATGTATTTAATTTATTAAAATGTTAAAATTTATATTTATAATTTTTTCTTTATTTTTTTTTTTTTCTAAATGATGATTAATGTTTTTATTTATGATATTATTATTTATATTTATATTTATTAATTCAATTAATTTATTTTATTTTAGAAATTTGATAAACTATTTAGGTACTGATATTTTAAGATTTTCTATAGTTTTATTAACTTTGTGAATTAGTGGTTTAATTGTATTGGCTAGGTTTTCATTAGTGGGAGAAAAAAAGTTTACTTCTTTATTTATAATTAATTTAATTATCCTATTAATTAGGTTAATTTTGGCTTTTTTCTCTTTAAATATTTTTTATTTTTATTTATATTTTGAAAGGAGTATTTTGCCTGTTTTATTTATAATTTTAGGTTGAGGGTATCAACCTGAACGGGTGCAAGCTGGTATTTATTTAATTTTTTATACTTTATTTGTTTCTTTGCCTTTATTATTGGGAATTTTTTTTATTTATTATTCTTTGTATTCTTTTAGATTTTTAATATTTAAGGAAATAGGAAGATTAGTTTTATATTTTTTGATAATTTTAGCTTTTTTAGTAAAAATACCCATATATTTAGTTCATTTATGATTACCTAAGGCTCATGTTGAGGGCCCTGTTTCTAGGTCTATAATTTTAGCTGGAATTATATTAAAATTAGGGGGGTATGGTTTAATGCGAATTATGAAGTTAATGTTATTTATATCCTTGAAATTAAATTTTATTTGGGTTATTTTATCTTTAGTGGGGGGTAGTTTAATTAGTTTATTATGTCTTCATTTGGTTGATATAAAAATATTAGTGGCCTATTCTTCAGTTGTACATATATCTTTAGTAATTGGGGGTATCATATCTCTTAATTATTATGGATTTATAGGAAGATTAATTTTAATAATTGGCCATGGATTGTGTTCGTCGGGATTATTTGCATTAATTAACTTAATATATGAGCGGCTGGGAAGACGAAGTTTATTAATTAATAAGGGATTACTTAATTTAATACCTAATTTATCTATGTGGTGGTTTTTATTATTAAGGTCAAATATAGCAGCCCCCCCCTCATTAAATTTATTTGGCGAGATTTCTCTTCTTATAAGAATTATTTCTTGATCTTCAATTTCTATGATTGCTTTAATAATTATTTCTTTTTTTAGAGCTGCTTATAGATTATATCTTTTTTCTTTCAGCCAGCATGGGAAAATTTTGAAAGGTATATTTAATTTAAAAAGAGTTTTAGTACGAGAATATATATTAATAATAATTCATTGACTTCCTTTAAATATTTTAATTTTTAAAGTTGATTATTTTTTTATTTGAAATTAATTTTTATTTAAATAATTTAAAATTAAAATATTGGTTTGTGGAGTCAAAAATGTTGGAGTAAACTTTAAATAAATTATAAAAAAAAATAAAATTTTAGAAATAAGAGCATTATTTATATTATTCTCTAGATTTGTGGGCTTTATCCTGAGTATATTGATAATTTTTAGAGGGTTGAGGTTATTTATTGAATTTGAATTAATTTCATTAAATTCTAGATCTTATATATTAATTTTTTATATTGATTGGATATCTAGAATGTTTTTATTTATTGTGTCTACAATTTCGTGCGTTGTAATTTTTTACAGAAAAAGATATATGAGCGGAGAAATTTTTATTAATCGATTTATTATTTTAATTTTATTATTTGTTATATCTATAATTTTATTAATTTTTAGATTAAATTTAATTTCAATTTTATTAGGTTGGGATGGATTGGGTTTAGTTTCTTATTGTTTAGTGATTTTTTATCAAAATGTTAAATCTTTTAATTCAGGTATATTAACAGTTTTAAGGAATCGGATTGGTGATGTAATATTATTAATATCTATTTCTTGAATAATTAATCTAGGAAGATGGAATTTTATAATATACATATATCTTTCAGAATTGGAGAATTATATATATATTATTTTAACAATAGTTGTATTAGCTGCGATGACTAAGAGGGCTCAGATTCCTTTTTCTGCTTGGTTGCCTGCAGCTATGGCGGCCCCCACTCCTGTGTCTTCTTTAGTCCACTCTTCTACTTTAGTGACAGCTGGGGTTTACTTATTAATTCGATTTAGGGAAGTTTTACAAGTAAGAGGAGTGGGGGAGTTTTTATTATTAATATCTAGATTGACTATATTGATAGCTGGTTTATCCGCAAATTTTGAATTTGATTTAAAAAAAATTATTGCGTTATCTACTCTAAGTCAATTAGGTTTAATAATAAGAATTTTATGTTTGGGTTTTAGTAATATGGCCTTTTTTCACCTTAGAACTCATGCTATATTTAAAGCATTATTATTTATATGTGCAGGATTAGTTATTCATAATTTAAATAATAATCAAGATATTCGATTTATGGGTAGATTGGGGTTTTATATGCCTTTGGTATCAGTTAATTTTAATATCTCTAATTTAGCTCTATGTGGGGTCCCTTTTATAGCAGGATTTTATTCAAAAGATTTAATTTTAGAAATAGTATTATTTTCTAATATTAATATAATTATTTTTTTTTTTTTTTTTTTTTCAACAGGATTGACTGTAAGTTATACAGTTCGATTATTGTATTTTAGAATAATAAAAGAATTTAGGTTAAATAAAATTTTTAGTTTGTTAGACAAAGATTTAATTATGATTAAAAGTATAATGATTTTATTATTTATATCTATTTTTAGTGGTAGGTTGTTAAATTGATTAATTATACCTTTTTTTTATATAATTTATTTAAAAATATTTTTTAAATTAATAGTTTTTAATTTTATTAGAGGTGGGATTTTAGTTGGATTATTAATTTCAATTATAAATTTTATTAGAAAATCTATTTTATTAAATAAGTTTTTTTTTTATTTAGGAAATATATGATTTATTTCTAATATTTCTGTTTATGGAGTAAATATATTTGTATTGAATTTAAGTTTTAATCTTGATAAAATTTTAGATTTGGGTAGTTTAGAATATTTGGGGGGACTAAATCTATATAAAAAATTTATATTATTTAGTAAAATAAATTATTACTTGTATTTTAATTCAATTAAATTATTTATTTTTTTTTTTTTTATTTTTTATTTATTTATATTATTATTTTATTTAAATAACTTAAAAATAGAGTGTTATATTGAAGTTATAAAAGTGATTAATTTAATCTTTAAATATTTTTTTATTATAAATTTTTAATAAAATAATTTTTCAGTGAAAATGAAATGTTTTCCTTAAACTATAATAATTTAGTTTAATTTATATTAGTTAAAGAAATATAAATGATTTAAATCACTTTTATTTAAATTAGAAGTTTAAATTTTATAATATTTCTTTAATTGGAAAAAATATTTTCTTTGTAGTTATTAACAGTAACTAACCTCATAAATTGGTTTCAATTAAAAATAAGGGAATTTATCCTATTTTTAAGTCGAAATTAAATTTAATTATTATTAATTCTTATTTAATAAGATTAATTGAATTTAGATCAATTTATATTAATTGCAATTTAATTATTTTAATTAAATTATAATCCTATTTATTTAAAATTAAAATTTTCAATTTAATACTGATTGATTTCATTCGTAGAAAATTCCTAAAATTAAGATTATTATAATTAAAATTATTGAGAAAAATCAAATTATTTTATTAATTAATTTAAAAATAATAATTATAGGTAAGATAATGGAAATTTCTACATCAAAAATTAAAAAAATAATAGTAATTATAAAAAATTGTAGAGAAAATGGAAGTCGAGAAGATGTTTTAGGATCAAATCCGCATTCAAATGGGGAAAGTTTTTCTCGGTCATTTATTTTTTTTTTTGAAATAATCATTGAAATTAAAATTAAAATTGAACAGATTAATAAAATGATAATTATTATGATTATTAAATTTATAATTATTTATATTATTTATTAATAAACTTTTTAATTGGAAGTTAAATATACTATATATATTATATAAATATTTTTTAATTATTTCATCAATATATAAATGTAAATAAGAAAATTCATACTACATCTACAAAATGTCAATATCAAGAAGCTGCTTCAAATCCGAAGTGGTGATTTATAGAAAAATGATTATTAATTAAACGATAAAGACAAGTTGCTAAAAAAATAGTTCCAATTAGTACATGAAGTCCGTGGAATCCTGTTGCTACAAAAAATGTTGATCCAAAGACTCTGTCAGCGATTGAAAATGGGGCTTGAATATATTCATATATTTGAATTATAGAAAAATAAATTCCTAATATAATAGTGATGAATAATCTTTGGTTTCTTTCTTTAAATTTATTTTCTAAAATGCATTGATGACTTCAAGTTACTGTAATTCCTGAAATTAATAGAATTAGAGTATTTAGTAAAGGAATTTGAAATGGGTTAAATATTTGAATGTTAGAAGGAGGTCAAGATCTTCCTAATTCAATATTGGGGGACAGGCTTCTATGGAAAAATCTTCAGAAAAAGGATAAAAAAAAGAAAATTTCTGATGTAATAAATAAAATTATTCCTCATCGTATATTTATATTTACTCTAATAGTATGGAGTCCTTGGAAAGTTCTTTCTCGGGAAATATCTCGTCATCATTGAATTATTGTAATAATAATAATTAATAGTCCGATTATTATTAGGTAGTTAAATTTGAATTCTTTAAATCATTTGATTATACTTATCATGAAAATTATAGTCCCAAAAGCTCTAGTTAAAGGTCATGGCCTATAATTTACTAAATGGAAAGGATGGTTTGAATTATTTATCATTAGTAATTTTTAATGGATTTCAGATATATATAGAGTTGATAAAATAGTAAAAACGTATGTTTGAATAATTCTAACAGAAATTTCTAAAATTAGTAATAAAATTTCTATTAGAAGTAAAATTATAATTATAATTTGAGATATTGCGGGTCCGTTTGATGATAATAGAGTAATTAATAAATGACCAGCAATTATGTTGGCGGTTAATCGGACAGCAAGAGTACCAGGTCGAATTATATTTCTAATTGTTTCAATTAATACTATGAAAGGCATTAAAATTGCTGGCGTTCCATTGGGGATAAGATGACTAAATATATTTTGAGTTTTATTTAATCAACCAAAGAATATAAGAGTTAATCAAATAGGTAGTGAGAATGAAAGATTAAAGACTAAATGTCTAGTAGAGGTAAAAATATAGGGAAATAAACCTAAGAAATTATTAAAAAATATTATGAAAAAAATAGAAATAAAAAAAATTGATCTTCCCTTAAAAGTGTTAGATTTTAGTAAATTATTAATTTCTGTTTTTAAAAATTTAAAAATTAAGTTATAAAAAAATACGAATCGATTTGGTAGGAATCAAAAATTTAATGGAAAAAATAGGAATAGTAGTATTGAACTAGTTCAGTTTAAATTTATTAGTGATGAGGATGGGTCAAAAGTAGAGAATAAATTATTTATCATAATCAACTATTATTGTTAGAATTTAAAAGTAAGGGTTTTATTATTTTTTTTATTGAGGGGTTAAAAGTTTTATTAAAATAAAATAAATTTATAAAAATAAAAAATAAAGCTATAAAAAATATTATTAATATTAATCAATTTAAGGGTATTATTTGAGGAATTAAAGAATATATCTAATTATATGATTTAAATTTGACAAATTTAGGTTATTTTATTTAACTAATTCTTTATAAAAATCATTAGAAATAGTTGCTAATTATTATGATACGGTTTAAGAGACCTATACTTGCTTTAAGTTATCTAATGAGTTAGTTAAAATTTTTTGATTCATTTTAAAAAAAAATTTAAGTTAATTCTTTCAATGCAAATAGGTATAAATCTATGGTTTGTACCGCAAATCTCTGAGCATTGTCCATAAAATAATCCTGGTCGATTAATTAAAAAATTTAGTTGATTTAAACGTCCTGGGATTGCATCAGATTTAACTCCTAAAGATGGGATAGTTCAAGCATGAATAGTATCTGTAGAAGACACTAAAGAACGAATTTGAGTATTTATGGGGATGATAATTCGATTATCTACATCTAAAAGACGAAAGGAGTTATTTAAATTTGATTTATCTGAAATTATAAAGGAATCAAATTCAATATTTTTGAAATCAGTATATTCATAGGATCAGTATCATTGATGTCCTATAATTTTTAATGTTAAATTAGGATTATTAGTTTCATCTATAAGATATAATATATGTAACGATGGAAAGGCAATTATTAAAAGAAAAAATCTAGGAATAATTGTCCAAATAAATTCGATATTTTGATTTTCTAGTAAGTTAAAATTATATAATTTATTTTTTATATTAATAATGATTATATATAAGACATAATTTGAAATTAAAAAAATAATTATTATAGAATTATCATGGAAAAATAATAAGTGTTCTATTAAGGGGGATCTTCTGTTTTGAAGATTTAGATTAGATCATGTTGCTATTTCTAAAAAAAGATATAAATCTTTATAGATGAAGCTTAAATTCATTACATTAATTCTGTCATATTAGAAATTTAAGTAAATTTTAGGAAGTTCATTAAATCTGTGTTCTAATGGAGGGGTTTTTTGAATTCATTCAATCGAGAAAATTATATTTGATGCAAAAATTATATATTTTTTGTTAATTATTCTTTCTCAAATTAAAAAGATTAAAAGTATAATTCTAATTAATGAGATTATGGATCCTAAAGAGGAGACAATATTTCAGGATAAGTAAGAGTCGGGGTAATCAGAGTATCGGCGAGGTATTCCTGCTAATCCAAGGAAGTGTTGGGGGAAGAATGTAAGATTAACACCAATAAATATAGTAATAAATTGAATTTTTAAGTAAAAATTATTTAATGTAAGGCCTGTAAACAAGGGGTATCAATTTAGAAACCCAGCTATAATTGCAAATACAGCTCCTATAGAAAGAACATAATGAAAATGAGCTACAACATAATAAGTATCATGGAGGGAAATATCAATAGAAGAATTCGAAAGAATAATTCCTGTTAGACCTCCGATTGTAAATAAGAAAATAAATCCAATAGTTCAATTGAGAGAGGGGTTAAGTTTAATTAAGGCTCCGTTTAAGTTAGCCAACCACCTAAAAATTTTAATTCCGGTGGGAATGGCAATAATTATAGTAATTGAAGTATAATAGGCTCGTGTATCTACATCTATTCCTACTGTAAATATATGGTGTCCTCAAACTACGAAGCCTAAAAGACCAATAGAAATTATTGCATAAATTATTCTTAATCTTCCAAATGATTCTTTCTTTCTTCTTTCTTGAGTTGTAATTTGGGAAATAATACCAAATCCAGGTAAAATTAAAATGTAAACTTCTGGGTGTCCAAAAAATCAAAATAAGTGTTGATATAAGATTGGGTCTCCTCCCCCTGCAGGATCAAAAAAAGAGGTATTTAAGTTTCGATCTGTAAGTAATATGGTAATTGCTCCTGCTAGGACTGGGAGAGAGAGTAATAATAATACAGCAGTAATTAAAATAGATCAAACAAATAAAGGAATTATTTCAAAGTTTAAATTTTTAAATTTTATATTTATAATAGTAGAAATAAAATTAATGGCCCCTAGAATTGATGAAATTCCTGCTATATGCAAAGAAAAAATAGTTAAATCTACTGATCTCCCCGCATGGGATAAATTAGATGACAAAGGGGGGTAAACGGTCCAACCGGTTCCGGCCCCTGAATTAGTTATACTACTTAATAGTAAAAAAATTAGTGAGGGGGGAAGAAACCAAAATCTAAGATTATTTATTCGGGGAAAAGCTATATCTGGAGATCCAAGTATTAGGGGGACTAATCAATTTCCAAATCCTCCAATTATAATTGGTATAACTATAAAAAAAATTATAATGAAAGCATGAGAAGTAACAATTACGTTATAAATTTGATCATTTCCAATAAATCTTCCAGGGGTTCTTAATTCTATTCGAATAATAAATCTAAGAGAAGATCCTACTAGTCCTGATCAAATGCCAAATATAAAATATAAGGTTCCGATATCTTTGTGATTTGTAGAAAATAGTCATTTTTTCATTAATTATTTTAAAGTTTAGTAATGTGGCTGAATTTGAGGCGATAAATTGTAAATTTATATATAAATTGAATAAATTTTATTACTATAGATTAAGTTTTATATTCTAATATAAAGAAATTAAGTTGCAAACTTAAAAAAATAAATAATTTATTAAGACTTAAAGAATTATCTCTAAATTTAATTTTGAAAATTAATAGTTTTTTTAACTTAAAATCTTATTAATAGATTAATATTAATATTCTTGATAGAATTAATCTAAATAAAGAAATATAAGATGAAATTATTATAATAGGATTTATTTTGAAATTAAAAGATCATTTATTTTCAAATTTTTGAATATTTAAGAAAGGATATATTAATTGGATATAATAAAATAAATTAATTAAAGAGGATAAAACTAAAATTAAGACTAATGAATTTATAGTTTGAATTATATAAATAGAAATAATTCATTTAGAGATAAAACCTAAAAAAGGTGGAAGGCCCCCTAAGGATATTAAGTTAAAAAAAATAATTAATATAATAAATTTATTAGATTTAATTAGGTAAAGTTGATTAATGAAAAATAAATTAAATTTAGAGAATAAATATGTAAGGTTAAAAAAAATTAATATATATACAGCAATAAAAAAGAAAAATAAATTTTCTCTGATTATAATTGATCTAAATATTCATCTAAAATTATAAATAGATGAATAAATTATGATTTTTTGAATATTTAATTGATTTAATCCTCCAATTGAACCAAAAAAACAGTTTAAGATAATTACTATAATTAATATTTTTATGTTTAAATAGTAAGAAATTAAAATTATAGGGGGGATTTTTTGCAAAGTTAATAAAATAAATGTGTTATTTCATGAAATTCCCTCAATAATTGAAATTATTCAAAAATGGAAAGGAGCACTACCTATTTTTATTAATAGGGTTAAATTAAGATTTATTAAAATAAAATTATAAATATTTCTTCTATCAATTAAGTTATAATTAATAATTAAGATAAAAAATAAAAAGTTAATAGAAGAAATAGATTGAATTAAATAGTATTTAATGGAAAATTCTGAATTGATTAAGAATTTTTTATTATATGTTAAAGCTAGAAAAATTAAAGTGTTAATCTCTAAACCCATTCAACAATTAATTCAAGAATTTGAAGATGAAATAAATAAAATTCTAAAAATTAGCAAATTAAAGAATAAAGTTTTAGAATTATTAATAAAAAAAAAAGGAATATAACCTTTATAAATGAAGTATGAATTCACTAGCTTAATTAGCTTATTTTTTTTTATATTTTAGTGTATATAGCATTAAAGATTTTGATTCTTTAAGATTTAATTAATTATTAAAAAATATAATTTAAATTTACAAAAATAATATTTATATTATTTAATTTATTCTATCAGAATAATCCTTTAATCAGGCATTTTGTA